GCTAGTGTAGCTTAACACAAAGCATGGCACTGAAAATGCTAAGATAAAATTTAAAAACTTTCACAAGCACTGAAGGTTTGGTCCTGGCCTCAGTATTAATTTTGACCAAATTTACACATGCGAGTTTCAGCATTCCAGTGAGAACGCCCTAATCATACCCTTATTTGTTTAGGAGCTGGTATCAGACATATACAGTGTGTATAACCCATGACACCTCGCTTAACCACGCCCCCAAGGGAATTCAGCAGTGATAGACATTGAGCAATAAGCGCAAGCTTGAATCAGTTAAAGTTAAAAGAGTTGGTTAATCTCGTGCCAGCCACCGCGGTTATACGAGTAACTCACATTAATACTTCACGGCGTAAAGGGTGATTAAAAACTTCTAAAAAATACTAAAGTTATAACCTTATAAAGCTGTCATACGCACCTATAAAAGGAACAATACACTGACGAAAGTAACTTTAACAATTTAGAGCTTTTGACCTCACGACAGTTAAGACACAAACTAGGATTAGATACCCTACTATGCCTAACCATAAATAGACCTTACCACCCCTTACTTGCTTAAGTCCGCCTGAGAACTACAAGCGCTAGCTTAAAACCCAAAGGACTTGGCGGTGCCCCAGACCCCCCTAGAGGAGCCTGTTCTACAACCGATAATCCACGTTAAACCTTACCACTTCTTGCTTTTACCGCCTATATACCGCCGTCGTCAGCTCACCCCATGAGGGCACAGAAGTAAGCATAATGGACTTCCTCCAAAACGTCAGGTCGAGGTGTAGCGAATGAAGTGGAAAGAAATGGGCTACATTTTCTCTAAAGAAAACACGGACAGTAAAATGAAAAATCACTTATAAGGTGGATTTAGCAGTAAGAAGAACTTAGGATATTTTTCTGAAATCGGCTCTGAGGCGCGCACACACCGCCCGTCACTCTCCTCAACTTACATCATTCCATTTTATAAATAACTTTTTATCCCAAGAGGAGGCAAGTCGTAACATGGTAAGTGTACTGGAAAGTGCACTTGGAATAATCAAAATATAGCTAAATTAGTAAAGCACCTCCCTTACACCGAGGAAATACCCGTGCAACTCGAGTTATCTTGAACCTTAAAACTAGCCTAACCACCATTAATTAGCTTCAATATTACTAATAAACTACATTAATATTTCGTACTTAAAACATTTTCACAATCCTAGTATAGGCGATAGAACAGAAACACTTAGCGCTATAGAAAGAGTACCGCAAGGGAAAGCTGAAAAAGAACTGAAACAAATCATTAAAGTAATAAAAAGCAAAGATTCGCCCCTGTACCTTTTGCATCATGATTTAGTGAGAACAAGTGGGCAAAAAGATCTTAAGTCCACCTTCCCGAAACTAGACGAGCTACTCCGGAGCAGCATACTAGAGCCAACCCGTCTCTGTGGCAAAAGAGTGGGAAGACCCCCGAGTAGAGGTGAAAAGCCTACCGAGCCTAGTGATAGCTGGTTACCCAAAAAAAGAACTTAAATCCTGCAATAATTCTTCACCCCATCGACCAAGACCAACCACATAAGATACTTGTAAGAATTATTAGTTATTCAAAAGAGGTACAACTCTCTTGAATTAAGAAACAACTTTATTAGGAGGGTAATGATCATATTATTAAAGGACCCCACCCCAGTAGGCCTAAAAGCAGCCATCTGCTCAGCAAGCGTCACAGCTCCAGCTCCAAACTAACCAATAATTCCGATATATTTCTCCAAACCCCCTAACCAATATTGGGTTTTTTTATCTATCTGATAAAAGAACTTATACTAAAATGAGTAATTAGAGGATTAACCTCTCCAAAACACCCGTGTAAGTCAGAAAGAATCCAATCACTGATTATTAACCGACACCAACCTGAGGTCATAATATTAAGAATAGTAAACTAGAAAAACACATTTATTATATCGTTAACCCCACACAGGAGCGTCCATAGGAAAGATTTAAAGAAAATAAAGGAACTCGGCAAACACAAACTCCGCCTGTTTACCAAAAACATCGCCTCTTGCAAATCTTATATAAGAGGTCCCGCCTGCCCTGTGACATTGTTTAACGGCCGCGGTATTATGACCGTGCGAAGGTAGCGTAATCACTTGTCTTTTAATTGAAGACCCGTATGAAAGGCATCACGAGAGTTTACCTGTCTCTATTTTCTAATCAATGAAATTGATCCCCCCGTGCAGAAGCGGGGATATAACCATAAGACGAGAAGACCCTATGGAGCTTTAAACACTCAAGCTACTATCTTGTCTATCAATCAATCTAAAGACTTAATCACTCTAATAGTAATCTAGCTTAATGTTTTCGGTTGGGGCGACCAAGGAGTAAAAGAAAACCTCCTCATCGATTGAGTATCTTTACTTAAAAGTCAGAACGACAGTTCTGATTAATAGAATATCTAACGAATAATGACCCAGGGCTACACCCTGATCAATGAACCAAGTTACCCTAGGGATAACAGCGCAATCCTTTCTAAGAGTCCATATCGCCGAAAGGGTTTACGACCTCGATGTTGGATCAGGACATCCTAATGGTGCAGCTGCTATTAAGGGTTCGTTTGTTCAACGATTAATAGTCCTACGTGATCTGAGTTCAGACCGGAGTAATCCAGGTCAGTTTCTATCTATGTAGATATTTTCCCTAGTACGAAAGGACCGGGAGAATGAAGCCAATGCCCCAGGCACGCTTCTCCCCCATCTGTTGAGACCAACTTAAACAGTAAAGGGGGGTTAACCCTCTACTAAAGATTATAGTCGTTAAGGTGGCAGAGCCTGGTAATTGCAAAAGACCTAAGCTCTTTAATCCAGAGGTTCAACTCCTCTCCTTAACCATGTTAAAAATTACTGTCACTCAAATTATTCACCCCCTGGCCTATATTATTCCAGTCTTACTGGCCACAGCATTCCTTACCCTAGTAGAACGGAAAATCCTAGGCTACATACAACTTCGTAAAGGCCCTAATGTAGTTGGACCCTACGGCCTCCTCCAACCAATCGCTGACGGATTAAAACTTTTTACTAAAGAACCAGTACGCCCATCTCACTCCTCCCACTTTCTCTTTCTAATTACCCCAACCACAGCCTTAACCCTGGCCCTACTCATATGAATGCCCCTTCCCCTTCCCCACTCCATTTTAAACCTTAACCTGGGCCTACTATTTATCCTGGCCATCTCCAGCCTAACTGTCTATACTATTCTAGGCTCTGGTTGAGCCTCAAATTCTAAATACGCCCTAATAGGAGCCCTACGTGCTGTAGCACAAACTATTTCATACGAAGTCACCCTGGGCTTAATTCTACTATCCCTAGTAATCATAACAGGGGGCTTCACACTACACACATTTAACCTCGCCCAAGAAGCAGTATGACTTCTCATCCCAGCCTGACCATTAGCTATAATATGGTATATCTCAACTCTGGCAGAAACCAACCGAGCCCCATTCGATCTCACTGAAGGTGAATCAGAACTAGTCTCAGGATTCAACATTGAATACGCAGGAGGACCATTTGCCCTATTTTTCCTGGCCGAATACTCAAATATTCTAATAATAAATACACTATCCGTCGTCCTCTTCATAGGCACCTCTTACAACCCCCTCCTCCCCCAAATTTCAACACTAAGCCTCATAATTAAAGCAACCATGTTAACTCTCCTATTCCTATGAATCCGTGCCTCCTATCCACGATTCCGCTACGACCAACTCATGCACCTAGTATGAAAAAACTTCTTACCCCTTACACTAGCCCTCATTTTATGACACATTACACTACCAACCTCCATAACAAGTCTCCCGCCCCTAACCTAAGGAAGCGTGCCTGAATCAAAGGATCACTTTGATAGAGTGAAACATGAGTGTTAAAATCACTCCCCTTCCTTAGAAAAACAGGACTTGAACCTGCCCCTTAGAGATCAAAACTCTATGTACTTCCAGCTATACTATCTCCTAAGTAAAGTCAGCTAATTAAGCTTTTGGGCCCATACCCCTACCATGTTGGTTAGAATCCTTCCTCTACTAATGAACCCTCTCGTACTATCCCTCCTCCTTCTAAGCCTCGGCCTGGGCACCACAATCACATTTATGGGATCCCACTGACTTCTAATCTGGATAGGATTAGAAATTAACACCATAGCTATTATCCCCCTAATAATTCACCAACAACACCCACGTGCAGTAGAAGCCACCACTAAATACTTCCTTACACAAGCAACAGCCTCTGCACTTCTCCTATTCGCAGGCACAACAAACGCCTGAACGACAGGACAGTGAAATATTACCGACATACTTTCACCAACCTCCGCCACACTAATTACATTAGCCTTAGCCCTGAAAATTGGCCTAGTCCCCATACACTTCTGACTGCCAGAGGTTCTCCAAGGACTAAACCTAACCACAGGACTTATCCTTTCAACATGACAAAAACTTGCCCCCTTTGCCATCCTCTTCCAACTTCACCCCCTTCTTAACCCAAACATCCTCATAACTTTAGGAATTGCCTCCATTATTGTCGGAGGATGAAGCGGACTCAACCAAACACAATTACGAAAAATCCTAGCATACTCCTCAATCGCCCACCTAGGATGAATAATTACTATTATTCATTTCGCCCCTGACCTGGCCTTACTAAACCTCACCCTCTACATTATTATGACAACCTCAATATTTCTTTTATTTAACGCACTCAACTCAACAAAAATCAACTCAATTTCTGTATCAGCCACTAAATCCCCCCTACTCTCACTCATGTCCTTAATTACCCTACTCTCATTAGGGGGCTTACCCCCACTCTCAGGATTTATACCAAAATGACTCATCCTACAAGAAATAACTAAACAGGACCTCCTAATCCCAGCCACTATTATAGCCCTAGCCACCCTCCTCAGTCTATTTTTTTATCTACGCCTCTGTTATATAATAACCCTCACTATTTCCCCCACCCCCATCTTCTTCCTCTCCTCCTGACAAACAAAATCCACACAAATAAACATCTTACTTACAATCACCACCTCCCTCTCTCTCCTCCTCCTCCCCTTAACCCCCACACTACTAATACTGTCTACATAAGAAATTTAGGTTAACAAGACCAAAAGCCTTCAAAGCTTTTAGTAAGAGTTAAAATCTCTTAACTTCTGATAAGACTTGCAAGACTTTATCTCACATCCTCTGAATGCAACCCAGATGTTTTAATTAAACTAAAATCTTCTAGATAAACAGGCCTTGATCCTGCAACATCTTAATTAACAGCTAAGCGTTCAATCCAGCGAACTTTTATCTAGGCTTCTCCCGCCGTAGGGTAAAAGGCGGGAGAAGCCCCGGGAGAGCCTTTCATCTCCGTCTCAGGATTTGCAATCTTGTGTAAACTTTACTACGGGGCTTGGTAAGAAGGGGACTCTAACCCCCCTTCACGGGACTACAGGCCGCCGCTTAACTCTCAGCCATCTTACCTGTGGCAATTAATCGTTGATTATTCTCTACTAATCACAAAGATATCGGCACCCTTTACTTAATTTTTGGTGCCTGAGCAGGTATGGTCGGAACTGGCCTGAGTCTTTTAATCCGAGCAGAACTAAGTCAGCCAGGGGCCCTCCTAGGTGACGATCAGATTTATAATGTCATTGTTACAGCCCATGCCTTTGTAATAATCTTTTTTATGGTCATACCAATTATAATCGGGGGGTTTGGCAATTGACTTGTCCCCCTAATAATCGGCTCCCCAGACATGGCCTTCCCGCGCATGAATAATATAAGTTTTTGACTCCTGCCTCCCTCTTTTCTTCTCCTTCTGGCCTCCGCCGGGGTTGAAGCCGGGGCCGGAACAGGCTGAACTGTTTACCCCCCTCTAGCAGGAAATCTAGCCCACGCAGGGGCCTCCGTAGACCTAACAATTTTCTCTCTTCACTTAGCAGGTATTTCATCTATTCTGGCCTCCATTAACTTCATCACCACAATTATTAACATGAAGCCACCAGCAATCTCTCAATACCAAACACCCTTATTCGTCTGATCAATTCTTGTTACAACCGTCTTACTTCTTATAGCCCTCCCAGTTCTAGCAGCCGGCATCACTATACTTCTTACAGATCGTAATCTCAACACAACTTTCTTTGATCCAGCTGGAGGAGGTGACCCCATTCTGTACCAACACCTATTCTGATTCTTCGGCCACCCCGAAGTCTACATTTTGATCCTACCCGGATTTGGAATAATCTCACATGTAGTTGCTTATTATTCAGGCAAAAAAGAGCCATTCGGCTATATGGGCATAGTCTGAGCAATAATAGCTATCGGCCTCTTAGGCTTCATCGTTTGAGCACATCATATATTCACGGTAGGGATAGATGTAGACACACGAGCATACTTTACATCAGCCACAATAATCATTGCCATTCCAACAGGCGTTAAAGTCTTTAGCTGATTAGCCACCCTTCATGGCGGCTCCATTAAATGAGAAACACCACTACTCTGAGCACTGGGCTTCATTTTCTTATTCACTGTCGGGGGCCTAACAGGAATTGTTCTAGCCAACTCTTCACTTGATATTGTCCTTCATGACACCTACTACGTTGTAGCCCATTTCCACTATGTTCTCTCAATGGGGGCAGTATTTGCTATTATAGCAGGCTTTGTTCATTGATTTCCCCTCTTCACAGGCTACACACTTCACTCCACATGAGCAAAAATTCAATTTTCAATCATATTTATTGGGGTAAATTTAACCTTCTTTCCCCAACACTTCCTGGGCCTGGCAGGCATACCTCGACGCTACTCAGACTACCCAGATGCGTACACCCTTTGAAATGTAATCTCCTCTATCGGGTCTCTGGTCTCACTGGTCGCTGTCATTATTTTATTATTTATAATCTGAGAAACATTTGCTTCAAAACGTGAAGTACTATCCATTGAACTCTCTAATACTAATGCAGAATGACTTCACGGCTGCCCCCCTCCTTACCACACCTACGAGGAACCAGCTTTCGTTCAAGTTCAACAACCCACTTATTAACAAGAAAGGAAGGAATTGAACCCCCATAAGTCGGTTTCAAGCCAACCACATCACCACTCTGTCACTTTCTTAAGACCCTAGTAAATTAATTACACCACCTTGTCAAGGTAGAATTGTGGGTGAAAGCCCCACGAGTCTTGAACCAATGGCACACCCATCACAATTAGGATTTCAAGACGCAGCCTCCCCAATCATAGAAGAACTTCTCCACTTCCACGACCACACATTAATAATTGTTTTTCTTATTAGCACATTAGTTCTCTATATTATTGTTGCAATAGTAACTACTAAACTAACTAATAAGTATATCTTAGACTCACAAGAAATTGAAATTGTATGAACTATCTTGCCCGCCATCATTCTTATTATAATTGCACTACCATCACTACGGATCTTATATCTAATAGATGAGATTAATGACCCCCATATCACGATCAAAGCACTAGGCCACCAATGATACTGAAGCTATGAATACACAGACTATGAAAACTTAGAATTTGACTCCTACATGATCCAAACTGAGGACCTAAATCCTGGACAATTTCGACTTCTAGAGACAGACCATCGTATAGTTGTTCCAATAGAATCCCCCATTCGAGTTCTAGTGACCGCAGAAGATGTCCTACACGCCTGAACAATTCCAGCACTCGGAGTAAAAATAGATGCTGTCCCAGGGCGCCTAAACCAAGCCGCCTTTATTATCTCCCGACCAGGTGTTTATTACGGACAGTGTTCAGAAATTTGTGGCGCTAATCACAGCTTTATGCCAATTGTAGTCGAAGCAGTACCTCTTGAACACTTTGAGAATTGATCTTCATTAATGCTAGAAGAACTCTCATTAAGAAGCTAACAGGGTTCAGCATTAGCCTTTTAAGCTAAATATTGGTGACTCCCAACCACCCTTAATGACATGCCCCAACTCAACCTCAATCCGTGATTCTTAATCTTTATATTTTCCTGATTGTTTTTCTTGATTGTCTTACCCCACAAACTGACATCTTACTTACTTAACTACAGCCCCGCCCCTAAAAACGCTAAAAAACAAAAACCAGAATCCTGAAACTGACCATGATCCTAAACTTCTTTGATCAATTTTTAAGCCCCTCACTAATAGGCCTACCCCTAATTATCCTAGCAATCATTATACCAGCAGTTATCCTCCAAACCCCCTCCAGCCGATGACTTAATAACCGCCTGATCACCCTACAAACATGATTTATTACCCGATTTACCCACCAACTCCTACAGCCACTTAACCTAGGAGGCCACAAATGAGCCATTATTCTTACAGCACTTATACTCTTCTTAATTACCATCAACCTCCTAGGACTCCTCCCATACACATTTACACCAACAACACAACTCTCACTAAACATAGCTTTTGCCCTCCCCCTCTGATTAACAACGGTTTTAATCGGCATGTTAAATCAACCCACCATTGCTCTAGGCCACCTCCTTCCAGAAGGCACCCCCGCCCCTTTAATTCCAATTCTCATCATTATCGAAACCATTAGCTTGTTTATTCGCCCTCTTGCCCTAGGAGTTCGACTTACAGCCAATCTTACAGCAGGCCACCTATTAATACAACTCATTGCAACCGCAGCCTTTGTATTAATCTCCACCATGCCTGCAGTAGCGATCCTAACTTCTATTGTATTATTCCTCCTCACCCTCCTAGAAGTGGCCGTAGCTATAATCCAAGCCTACGTATTCGTACTACTCCTAAGTCTGTATTTACAAGAAAACGTCTAATAATGACCCACCAAGCACACGCATATCATATAGTTGACCCAAGCCCATGACCACTGACAGGAGCCATCGCTGCCCTCCTCTTAACCTCAGGCCTAGCCATTTGATTCCATTTTCACACCATAACACTTCTTCTCCTAGGCCTGATCCTTCTCGCCCTTACAGTCATTCAATGATGACGAGATGTTATTCGAGAGGGAACATTCCAAGGCCATCATACCCCGCCCGTCCAAAAAGGCCTACGCTACGGAATAATTCTCTTTATCATGTCAGAAGTATTCTTCTTCCTTGGGTTTTTCTGAGCATTTTATCACTCTAGCCTCGCCCCCACCCCTGAACTAGGAGGCTGCTGACCCCCCACAGGAATTAACCCCTTAGACCCCTTTGAAGTCCCCCTACTCAACACTGCTGTACTCTTGGCCTCCGGAGTGACAGTCACTTGGGCCCACCACAGTATAATAGAGGGTAACCGAAAAGAAGCTATTCAAGCCCTCACACTCACAGTCACACTAGGGTTTTACTTTACAGCCCTTCAAACCATAGAATATTATGAAGCCCCATTTACTATCGCCGACGGGGTTTATGGAACAACTTTCTTTGTAGCAACGGGCTTTCACGGCCTCCATGTTATTATCGGCTCAACATTCCTCATAGTCTGTTTGCTACGCCAAATTCTTTTCCACTTTACATCAGAACACCATTTTGGCTTTGAAGCCGCCGCATGATACTGACACTTTGTCGACGTAGTATGACTATTCCTCTATGTATCAATTTATTGATGAGGCTCATAATACTTTTCTAGTATAAACTAGTACAAATGACTTCCAATCATTCAATCTTGGTTAAATCCAAGGAGAAGTAATGAATCTCATTACATTATCTATCGCCATCCCCGCCCTCGTTTCCCTAATCCTAGCATTCATCGCATTCTGACTGCCTGCTCTCAACCCAGACAGTGAAAAACTATCGCCTTACGAGTGTGGATTTGACCCCCTAGGCTCCGCACGCCTCCCATTCTCCCTCCGATTTTTCCTAGTAGCAATTCTTTTTCTGTTGTTTGACTTAGAAATTGCCTTACTTCTCCCCCTCCCATGGAGCAATCAACTTATCTCCCCACTCACCACAGCCCTGTGAGCCTCTATCATTATCATCCTACTCACACTAGGCCTAGTCTATGAATGACTTCAAGGTGGCCTTGAATGAGCAGAATGGGTACTTAGTCCAAAAAAAGACCGTTAATTTCGACTTAATAAATTATGGTGAAAACCCATAAGTGCCTTATGACCCCTATTTACTTCACAATTGCCTCAGCATTTATTCTCGGTCTCACAGGACTAGCTTTTAATCGCTCCCACCTCTTATCCGCCCTTCTCTGTCTTGAAGGAATAATACTCTCCCTCTTCCTTGCACTCGCTATCTGATCTATGACAATAAATTCACCCTCTTTATCCTTAGCGCCCATAATTCTACTAACATTCTCAGCCTGCGAAGCAAGCTCAGGCCTGGCCCTTCTTGTGGCCGCCACTCGCACTCACGGAACTGATCACCTTAATAACCTCAACCTTCTCCAATGTTAAAAATTCTTATTCCCACCCTCCTTTTATTCCCAATTTCCTGAATTTCACCCAAAAAATGAATGTGAACTTCTACTATCTCTAACAGCCTTTTAATTGCCTCATTAAGTCTAATTTGATTTAAATGAGACTTTGAAATGGGCTGAAACTACTCCAACCTCTTTCTTGGTATCGACCCCCTTTCAGCCCCCCTACTTGCACTCACCTGCTGACTCCTGCCCCTCATACTCTTGGCCAGCCTTAAACACCTATCCCCTGAGCCCCATAAGCGACAACAAATCTATATTTCCCTCCTCATCACTCTTCAAGCCCTCCTAATTATAGCATTTAGCGCAACAGAGATAATCCTATTTTATATTATATTTGAAGCAACACTCATCCCGACCCTTATTATTATCACACGGTGAGGAAATCAAACTGAACGCCTTAATGCTGGTATTTACTTTCTATTCTACACCCTTGCAGGCTCCTTACCTCTATTAATTGCCCTACTCGTCCTACAAAAAGACCTAGGTACTTTATCGATACTTATCTTACAGTACCCAAACTCCATCAACCTCCACTCATGGGCCAGTAAATTTTGATGAACTGCCTGCCTACTCGCCTTTTTAGTCAAAATGCCCTTATACGGCGTCCACCTCTGACTGCCTAAAGCCCACGTAGAAGCCCCAATTGCCGGCTCCATAATCTTGGCTGCAGTCCTCCTTAAGCTGGGGGGCTACGGCATGATACGGATCATTGTCATACTTAACCCCCTCACAAAAGAAATAGCCTACCCCTTCCTTATTCTAGCAATTTGGGGCATTATCATGACCAGCTCCATTTGTCTACGACAGACAGATCTTAAATCATTAATTGCCTATTCATCAGTCAGCCACATGGGTCTTGTAACAGCAGCCATCCTTATTCAAACCCCCTGAAGCTTCGCAGGCGCTACAGCTCTTATAATCGCCCATGGGCTAATCTCATCCATACTCTTCTGTCTAGCCAACACTAACTACGAACGCATCCACAGCCGAACACTACTCCTGGCCCGGGGCACTCAAATTATTCTTCCACTCATGGGAACATCATGATTTCTAGCCAACTTAGCCAACCTCGCCCTACCCCCAACCCCCAACCTCATAGGAGAGTTACTTATTATTTCCTCCCTATTTAAATGATCAAACTGAACTATTATCTTAACCGGCACAGGAGTACTACTAACAGCATCCTACTCATTATATATGTATATAATAACACAACGAGGCCCCACCCCACAACACCTACTTTTCTTAACACCGTCTTACACACGAGAACACCTGCTCATGTATCTTCACCTTCTCCCTACAATTCTTATCATCACCAACCCAGAACTCATCCTAGGATGAACATTTTGTGTTTGTAGTTTAATTAAAACGTTAGATTGTGATTCTAAAAATAAAAGTTGAAACCTTTTTATTCACCAAGAGAAGTCAAGGACAAAAAGAACTGCTAATTCTTTCTACCCGAGGTTCGAATCCCCGGTTCACTTAAGCTTTTGAAAGATAATAGTCATCTATTGGTCTTAGGAACCAAAAACTCTTGGTGCAACTCCAAGCAATAGCCATGAACTCAATTATCTTTAACTCTTCATTCTTACTAATTTTTATTGTTCTTCTCCACCCCCTATTCATGTCTCTCACCACACCACAAGACTCCGTTAACCACAGCTGAGCATCCACCCACGTTAAAACAGCCGTTAAACTCTCATTCTTCATCAGCCTAATCCCCCTATTCTTATTTCTTGACCAAGGGACAGAATCCATCACAACCAATTGAAACTGAATTAACCTAGGACCAATAAACATCACTATGAGCTTTAAATTTGATCTCTATTCTATTATCTTTACACCTGTAGCCCTCTACGTCACATGATCTATTCTAGAATTTGCACTCTGATATATGCACACAGACCCAAACTTCAACCGCTTCTTTAAATATCTCCTCCTTTTTCTCATGACAATGATTATTCTTATTACCGCTAACAACCTATTTCAACTATTTATTGGCTGAGAAGGAGTCGGCATTATGTCCTTCCTCCTGATTGGCTGATGACATGGCCGAGCAGACGCTAATACCGCAGCCCTTCAAGCAGTAATCTACAACCGAATTGGGGATATTGGACTAGTCCTAAGTATAACATGACTGGCTATAAACCTCAACTCATGAGAAACCCAACAAATATTTATTCTATCCAAAAATACAGACCTAACTCTACCCCTACTAGGCCTAGTACTGGCTGCTGCTGGAAAATCAGCACAATTTGGCCTCCATCCATGGCTGCCATCAGCCATGGAGGGGCCCACGCCAGTCTCCGCCCTACTTCACTCCAGCACAATAGTCGTAGCCGGTGTGTTTCTCCTAATCCGACTTCATCCCCTAATTCAAGATAATCAACTAATCTTATCAGCTTGCCTATGCTTAGGGGCACTAACAACCCTATTTACAGCTACCTGTGCCCTCACCCAAAACGATATCAAAAAGATCGTAGCCTTCTCCACATCCAGCCAATTAGGCCTCATAATAGTAACCATCGGCCTAAATCAGCCCCAACTAGCCTTTCTTCATATTTGTACACACGCCTTCTTTAAAGCCATGCTCTTTCTTTGCTCCGGCTCTATCATCCACAGCCTAAACAATGAGCAAGATATCCGAAAAATAGGGGGCCTTCATAAACTGCTTCCACTCACTGCTTCCTCCCTCACAGTCGGCAGCCTTGCCCTAACAGGAATGCCTTTCCTCTCTGGTTTCTTCTCAAAAGATGCCATCATTGAAGCCATAAACACATCTAACCTAAACGCCTGAGCCCTCACCCTAACCCTCCTAGCCACCTCCTTCACTGCCATCTACAGCCTCCGGCTTGTCTTTTTCACATTAATAAATTCACCACGATTCCTCCCTTTTATACCCGTTAATGAAAACAACCCCCTAATATTAAAGCCCATTAAACGCCTGGCTTACGGAAGTGTCCTAGCCGGTTTACTCATCACCCTTAACATAACCCCCACCAAAACACAAATTCTAACAATACCCCCCACCCTTAAACTCTCGGCCCTCTTAGTAACAATTATTGGTCTCCTCTTAGCATTAGAATTAACTAATCTCACCAAACACCAATTTAAAATTTACCCCACCCTGCCTGCCCATAATTTCTCCAACATATTGGGCTATTTTCCACCAATTATCCACCGCCTTTACCCCAAAGTCGCCCTTTACTGAGCTCAAACCATTTCCACCCACCTGATCGACTTAACATGAAATGAAAAAATAGGACCTAAAAATAAACTAGTCCAACAAACAGCCGTAATTAAACTTCTCACACTACCACAACAAGGCTTTATTAAAATTTACTTTATAATTTTTTTCCTCACACTCACCCTAGCCGTCTTAATTACGATCTAAACCACACGCAATGCCCCCCAAGAAATACCACGAGTTAACTCTAGTACAACAAATAAAGCCAAAAGTAATATCCAACCACTTAACACCAACAGATATCCCCCGTAAGAATATAATAAAGCCACACCACTAAAATCGCCACGAACCACCTCTAAGCCACTAATCTCATCACCGCCAAACCACCCCCACCCTCAACTGCCCACAAAATACTCATTAACGTACATTAAAACCCCCACATAAAATAAAATATAAATAAGCACGGATCAATCCCCCCATGACTCCGGATAAGGCTCTGCAACAAGCGCCGCAGTATAAGCAAATACAACCAATATCCCGCCCAAATAAATTAAAAACAGAACTAATGATAAAAAAGAACTCCCAGAACTCACTAATAAACCACACCCCACACCAGCAGAAATTACTAGACCAAGAGCTGCATAATAAGGAGAAGGATTTGAAGCCACTGCTACTAAACCTATAATAAAACCCAATATTATAATAAATACTAAATAAATCATAAATTCCCACTTAGATTTTAACTAAGACCAGCAATCTGAAAAACTACCGTTGTTATTCAACTACAAGAACCTAATGACCACAAATATTCGAAAAACCCACCCACTATTTAAAATTATTAACAGCTCACTCATTGATCTCCCCGCCCCAAGCAACATTTCAATTTGATGAAACTACGGCTCACTCCTAGGACTTTGTCTCCTCATTCAAATCCTCACTGGCCTCTTCCTAGCCATGCACTACACACCCGACATTTCATCCGCCTTCTCATCAGTCGTCCATATCTGCCGAGACGTCAACTACGGCTGACTTATTCGTAGTATCCACGCCAACGGGGCCTCCCTCTTCTTCATCTGTATCTACCTTCATCTTGCCCGAGGATTCTACTACGGATCCTATCTTAATAAAGAGACATGAAACATCGGCGTTATCCTGCTATTTCTACTAATAGCCACAGCCTTTGTAGGCTACGTCCTCCCCTGAGGACAAATATCATTTTGGGGGGCAACAGTCATTACAAACCTCCTATCAGCCTTCCCCTACATTGGCGATATCTTAGTCCAATGAATCTGAGGGGGATTCTCAGTTGACAATGCCACCCTCACCCGCTTCTTTGCCTTCCACTTCTTATTTCCTTTCCTAATTACTGCACTTACCCTCTTACACCTCCTCTTTCTCCACGAAGTGGGCTCTAATAACCCCACTGGACTTAACTCAAATACGGATAAAATTCCATTTCACCCATATTTTTCCTACAAGGACCTCCTGGGCTTCTTCGTCCTTGCACTCCTACTCGCACTCCTTGTCCTATTCTCACCAAATCTTTTAGGAGACACAGAAAACTTTATCCCAGCCGACCCTCTACTTACACCACCCCATATTAAGCCAGAATGATATTTCCTGTTTGCCTACGCAATCCTACGCTCCATCCCCAACAAACTAGGAGGCGTCCTTGCCCTCTTATTTTCAATCCTTATTCTCATGTTAGTACCCTCACTCCACACATCTAAACAACGAAGTGTCATATTCCGCCCAATCACCCAGGCCCTATTCTGAACACTGGTTACTAATACAATTATTCTAACATGAATCGGGGGCCAACCAGTAGAACAACCATTTATCATTATTGGACAAGTTGCCTCAGTTATCTACTTCCTCTTATTTCTCGTCCTTCTTCCCCTTGCCGGCTGGTGGGAGAATAAGATTCTTAACCTTTAATATGTTCTGGTAGCCTAAAACCAAAGGCGTTGGTCTTGTAAACCAAAGATTGGAGATGAAATCTCTCCCCAAAACAAACTGTATTCAGGAAGAGAGGGTTGAACTCCCGCCCTTGGCTCCCAAAGCCAAGATTCTGCTTAAACCACCTCCTGAAATAGACCAGCATTTGCCGGTCGTCAATTTTGACGCATCTAGTCAGATATACATCTATATTATTAAGTCCACATAGATCTAATATATACATATATACTACTATGTATAATACTCATTAATCGACTGTCAACTATTTCATTACATACTATGTATAATACTCATTAGTAAATGCTCAACTAAGACAATATATATAATTCTTAACCCCCATATTTATGATCTATCGACATTATATGTTATCAGATTATGTTCATAATGTAATCAAGTCCATAAATATATATATAGTACTATACACATTACCCATCAATTGATTATCAATTATTTCATTACACATGTGTGTATGGTACTCATTAATAAAGGTACAGCCATTCCATTGCATACAATTTTTAATTCTTATTCTATTACTTAGAGCAAAGCCATCACTAATTATCCACTCAATCACCCCATTTCATTCCTAACCATAAATCTGACACACCCACACTCTTAATAATAAATTATATTGACTGTCCATTAACGGTCACGGCTGGCGAGAACCGACCAATACCCTAATATATCCCCCTTTGCACGGTTTGTGGTATCGATCTTTAATAACTCCCCTAATCTTGCCCAAATGCTCACATTTGGCACCCTTGGTAGGCATACGTCTGTTCATCGCGTCAGCCTGAAATCACTCTAGCTCCCTCGATTGTCATTCCGACTCTTAATCGTCTCAAGATTTCCAGGCCTCCCAGTTTTTTTTGGGGATGAGACAATTACTAACCCTCCAGGCTTCCCTGTCGGGTGGCGGCCGGTACACCAAGTTAAATTGGTCCTATACTCAACATAATATCCCTAAAACCTCGCTACTTATATCCTTTGGTGGTTTTATTTTTATCAAGATAAGGCAGTAAATTACAAAAAAGACCCCTTTTCCAATTTAACCCCCATCCAAAGATATGAATAATTGAATATAAATTTAAAAAAGACCTTTTTTTAAACCTCATACTTTTAAGGGTTAATTTTTTGATTAATGGGGGAAAATAAGGATTCCTAACCCCAAAGATTTTATATTTAGGCAAATATTTTTTTATATAGGGACCCCCGGGTCGGTAAAAAAAAAAAACGGCCAATACATTTTTTTGGGAAAAACCCCCCTCCCCCTTAATATACACAGCTATCTCGAAAAACCCCTAAAACGAGGGCTAATGTATATTTTTTCTGCATTGACATGTGGTAAATTTCGTCATATATATAGTGTTACACTATGACAT